GGAATCTGTCAGTTTATCCTGCAAAGTTTGATCATCGAAGTCTTTACATAGAGAGAGGACCTGTTGTTTTTCAATCTCAGATAAATATTTCAACCAAGCCTTGTTCTCCATTTTTTTTTTCATTTAGATTATCTATTCATTAGAGATACCCTATCATAATATGGATAGGTATCTACACAAATTTGACGGTCATTTGTATGGTACATATTTTCGTATCTTTCTGGATGAAAATAGGTAGGGTACATATTCTAATATAATATATTTTTATTTTTGTGGTACTCTTGTCATGTATATGAGTATCACCACCTCCAGCCATACCATGATTTATACAATCTCCAGCTTCCTATAAAGGAAAAACACTAATTCATTCTACATGTTCATTCTACATGTGTTCGACAGAGGGATATCTCAATAACCAAAATCACTCTAGATTACCTACTGCCTACATAAAGTTGACCTCATAGCGGAGGCTTTTATGGAAAGTTTTAGAGGTGTGTAAGCATCGGCCAGGTATTACCCTATAGAGTCAACTAGTTTTACAAGTGAACTAGACAACTACGGTGGATTAATAACATAAAACTATGAAATAATGGATGTTTAGTCTTTACTTGATGTGGTCGGATTGAGAAAGCAAGAAGATAAGGTGTGTAGCCGGTATAACCATGGGCGTCCGATCTGATATCTCACTTCACGCTTCCAAGCAAGCCCACTCCGCCCAATATCAAGCAAACGTCATATCCAAGCCGAAAGACCTCCCTAAAGTAGGTCTCGGTCGTTCCCACTGGTAACCCTAACACAGCGCCATCTCATGGAAAACAACCAGCTCCATTTTCAGAATCCAAGCTTCCCCTTCCTTCGCTCCCCCCATTTCTTTTACTGGTTTATGGAAAAAGGAAACCACAAATGCAGGTTATTTTTATATAATAATCTCCGTTGACAATAATGTTCTTGATTTGAATTTGTGGTACTTGTTGGCAATTAAACGATGTTTCTTACATCTGAGGTATCCTAAATGCGGGCTAGATATGCTGACCGATTTCTGGTCTGTCTCGTGATCACTATTCAGAGGAAGGAGAGAAAAATGCAAATTTTTCTCATAATGTCACGAACAAGGAAAAGGTTATTGCAAAATTATAGCTCAGGAAAGAGCACGTAACTAAAAACCTCTCCTTATCCAGAAAGCGTAAGGGCTTTGACTTAATTAAGTCCATACTAAGTGTGGAAGGTGAGTGTCGAGCTGGCCGGATCTGTAAGACGTCATCCTGGAGAGGTGCGAGGAGGTTTATTTCGTTTTAGGAGGAGAGAGAGCGAAAAAGGGCCTGTAGAGAGGAATAGTGTAGGGGGAGTGGTGGGTGCACTGGCTTGGGGTAGGAAAGGACGTTAGGCTAGTGCCAATGGGGTACGTAAACGAGGACAGATCACATGGTTTTGTACTGGTCAGTTTTGAGCTGTCGAGTGACGATTGCTCTATCTCTTAAGAAAGGGGAGGGAGTACTCTCTGACGGATTCGCTCTATTATTGCTCCCTATTCTTGAAGTGAAGGAGTGATCGGGATTAAGCCGCGTGGCGATACCCGCGAAAAAGAAAGTCCTATTCGCTGTTTGGGGTGGGCCTTTCGTACTCAAATCCGTACAGGGAAAAGGGCAATTATTCAGCAAAATCTAGTGGATGGGGTTCCATATTCACGAAAAGCCAGGTTTGAACCATGTTACGGAACCAAGACAAGAATTATTACTAATAATAAGAAAGGCCTTAAGCATAATACATAATATAAGGGCCTCCTACTCCTACGCCTATAAATAGAAGCTTCTTTCTCTATTTGGCAAACCAAAGGGAGATGGATCCAGCTACCGTATCAAGACTTTATCAAATAGATCAAGCAATCCAACGCGTGGCGAACGCCAAGCTCCAGCAGGAGCAACTTCTGGGTCTCTTCTGGGAGCACATGCCTCCCATAGATCCTGAAGAAATTGCGAGAAGGATGCTAGCAATTCGGGATAGCATTCGTGAGCTTGATGAAAGGAAGAGGGAGCTGCTTGAAGAAAGGGACGCGCTCATTGTGCAGGGGGCCCAGAACAACCGTAGGGGAAATCGAAACTAGAAGATCTCTAAGATTTAAATAAGTAGTCTTGCAAGGCTTTCTTTGTTATTTTTCATGTTGTTCTACGTCTTTAATATGTTTTTATTTTAGTTAACTTTCTAATGTAGTCTTTAGTTGTTTGGCTCCTTTGTTTATGCGTGCACAAGTGGGCGTACTTCCCATGTATGTAACGGCTATTAATTAATTAATTATTAATGAATAAAAAGTTCTCGTCTGCTTGGGCTTCCATGCCTTGCCGACTTTTAAGAAAAATTCCCTTTTCTTTATCAAGCTATCGATTGAACTCTTTGCTAGAAGCTCTCTTTCTAGCCAAGTGAGTGGATTAATCACGTAATAATAATCTTAGCATACCAAGGGGCTGGCCTGAGCTACTTAATCGATCCAGGCGAGAACCGAGCTAACCTTTAAAGCTCGCGAAGCTTCGCTTCCCTCCCCTTCCCTCATTAAGTATTAAGTTTAAGTATTAAGTGGAAAATAGTAGTCGGCATTCTATAAGCGACTTGCAGAGTCTACGAAGCTTTGCTTCTTGTAGTCGACCCGTAATGCCTTCCTTCATTTCATTTGCTTGCCCCCTTCCAGCTCAGAATGCCCGATACTTATTATTATCTATTATTATATAGTGCTAGAAGCTAACTGCCAGAAGCGCACCCTTCGGGTGTCGCTTCCAGCGCAGGAGGCCAAGCATTCTGCCGGACGTCCCGGCCCGTGAGCCCTGTTCACCTTAGGTACTTCAGTAGTACGACAAGTTGTTCTACTTTTACTATTATTACCACTTATATTACTACTTATTACAACTATTATTAGTACTATTTTTTTAGTACTTATTACAACTAGTATTAGTACTATTATTAGTATTGTACTTATATACTTACTATTTATATTTAGTATATAATTAGTATATAAATGTATATAAATATAATAAAAAAAATCGAATTATAAAAAAGAAATATTAATTTAATATATTATTAATAGCTGTAGAATATTAAGTAAGTAATATTAAGTAAGTAATATTAAGTAAGTAATATTAAGTAGCTGTAGAACAGAAAGTAGCTGTAGAACAGAATGCCGTTCGCCTTTACTTTATGAGTAGTACTTAAGTAGCTAACTTCCCAAAGGTGAACAGCCCCCTGTTCTTTATATTCTAGTTGTAAGGGGCTTCCTCAGAAAAAAAAGGGAAGGAGGCATTCGAAAGGCCGACCACTATATCATAAGGCATTGTTGTGTAAAACCGCCGACTACACGGCTCTATACACTAAGTCATGAGCGATATCGAAGCCAAGCCGCCGTCTATAGGCGAAGGGACGAAAGCCCGACGAAAGCCTATGTATGCTACAGTAAAAAGTACGTTAAGGTTACTAAGTAACACTTAGCCGTATACAAATACAAAGGGAAAGGCGTAAGTACGGACTAAGGTCAGCTGTGGATATAGACTAGGCGAAGTCTTAAACTATGGACCGAGACTACACTAAGGAACAAGGAAGCTTGACTCAGCAAAGAAGTCAAGGAACGAAGCTGCTTCTCTAATAGCCCCTGGAGGGGCGAAAGCTTTTTGAAAAGGGCTTGTAAATTCATTTTTTTAGAGGGACTTCAAGTTCTTAGGAAGAGCCGTACGAGGCAGCTCACGTACGGTTCTCGGGAGCCGAGCCAGCACAGGGGCTTAGGTCAAGACTTATATAATAGCCAGTCATCAATTGGAAGCGGGCAAGATGGTGATAAATTGCGATTGGCCTAAACCTTCGACTAGCCACTTTTATTGCGACCTGCCCATACATATGTTCACACAGCGAAGAAACGCCGAATGGAAGGAAGGGGGCAGTCCGCTAGCTGTTTCTTGGCCGCGCCCCCCTGCTTATAGATATGAGATACTTGATCTAAATTTAAAATTTTAAAATAGGGACATTAGCCGATATACGTATAGGAACATGGGTACATGATATTGAATGTCATCCAGCTGGAGCCGCAAGAACTTTTACTAAAATAATGAAGTGAAAGGAATTACTCCCTTCTTAGGAATCAGTAAATCCTATAAATGATTGTTATGATGTATCGTGGAAATTCTGTCTTCTGTCAAAGGGACGAATCAACAAATTTTCTCTGGTTAAACAAAATATCTCTCATTTTCGCCTCGAATAGATTCTTTTTTTTTGTTTTCAAAGGAATCTTATTATGTTGTTTTGAAGAGTGCACTAATCCTTTGAACCCGGTCCCGACAGGTATCATCCCCCCCAAAACAACGTTCTCTTTCAGACCTTTCAACCAATCGATACGCCCCCGGAGAGCTGCCTTTGCTAAAACTCGAGCAGTTTCTTGAAAACTTGCTTCAGATATGAAACTTTGGGTATTGAGGGATGCTCTTGTTATTCCCAATAAGATGGCTCGGTAACAGATCGCTTCTTCCAAAGCGCGTCCCGTTCGTTCTGCTCGTAACAATCCGATTAGTTCTCCGGGTGAAAAAACATTAGGCATTCTGTCTTCTGAAACCAATACTTTTGATGTTATTTGCCGTACAATAATTTCTATATGCCTATTATGAATCCGCACCCCCTGGGATCGATAAACCTTTTGGATCTTATTGACCAAAGAGATACGACTTTGCACTATAGTTAGCTCAGCACTAATGAAGAATCCCCAAGGAATTCCAAGAATTCTTGTTATACATTCGTTCCAACCCTCAATCCTCTTTTCTAGATTCATCGATATTGAATCGATCGAGCGCACTTCTAACACTTGTTCCACTTTTGGAAGACCCTGCGTTATGTCCCCAGATCTCGACTTTTCATATATAAATGTAACTAATGTATCTCCTTCATAAAAGATTTCACCATAATCGCCATGAATGGTTGCTCCCGGGGTGGCCAAATAAGGCTTAGCTGGTCGTATTACTACGGAATCGGCTTGAACAAAGATAACTTGACCCGATTTTAGGCGTGGTCCGGTTTTGGCTATACAAACATTTTCACAAATAAACTGTCCAAGGCTAATTATTGTAGCCGTCTCTTCACAATAATTGTGACGGAGAAAATACCAATTCAAATTGAATGGATTGAAAATAATCTTATTGCAAGGGTCGGGATTATAAAATTTCCCACTTTCACTTTCATCCATTGAATAATATTTAATTACTTGCAAAGTCCGTTTGAAATTGTCAGGTTGCAAATAGTTAGTTAACAAGATTTGATTGTGAGTTATTAAGTGGGAAAATAAAAACAAATTCTCAATTGGGGGGGCTGATCCTAAAGGGCCCAATGAATTCCTAATTGGAATTAGGGGATCCCTTTGATGAATTGATTCTTTTATTCCATTGTGATATTTTAGATCGTTGAATGGACCCATTCGAGAACACTTGGATGATAACAAAATTATCAATGGTTGGAATTCCTTATTTCTATTCAACAATGTATGAATAGTTCCTTGATTTGGGTTAAGGAATTGTTGAATTCTTGTCTTTGAATGGGAATATATGGAGCCAAACGGATTGATATTGATGTAATCTGATCCATTATCAGAGAGCAATCCTGAACCTGAGGGATCATTCCTTTTTCCGATATAAGAAATAGGGGATTTTGCCAAGTCGATTCTTAGGAAATGTCGAATCAAACCATTTATCCTTATTTGAACAAAAGAAGCACGGGCTTCTTCGCCAGAAGAACTTTTTTTGTCTTGGTCCCAATTCAATACTAAACAAGTCCGAACTAATTGAAGAGTTGTGTCATAAATTCCTCGAATCGGTTTGCCCTTTCCATAAAGCATATAATTGATAACTCGAAGTTGCACAATATCCCTTTCCTGCAACATATCGGGAGGGAAAAGTGTTGCTAAATCTAGACCGTCCGTTATTTCATATGTGACGACAGATCGAAAAAAAACAAAATGCTTTTTTTTGCTAGGTGTAATCTGTTGGACATAGATCCAATTTTTCATTTTTTTTAATTCCTTGGAATTTCCTTTTCCCCTCCCCGGTGGTATCAAAACGCTGCTATGCTGGGATATCGTATCTATTTTTCCAGGAAAATGTATATCTCCAGAAAATATTTTAAGTTCAATTCTTTTTTTTTTTCTCTCCACCCGGACCAATCCGCCTACCCGGCTTCTTAGATTTAAAGTGATTTGTGTATCTACCCCAATGAGACTATTGTTCCGTACCATTATGGAAGAAGATCCAGGTAAGATATGAACTTCCTCGGGAATGAAAAAAAATAGATCTACTTTCATTTGGTAGTTTGGCCTAAATTCCTTGACTCCTCGATACTCAATCGAATCCGGGATTGAATGCATTCCTATAGTCCCATATTTAGTAATTCCCGAACTCTTTCTTCTATACCGAGGATCGTCGAAATAAGAAAGAATACTATTTCTACGGAAAATACCATTTATGGGGAGTTCGGTCGAGATACCCAGAGGGGACATTAGTTCGTTCTCGCACGATTGGAGTGGAATAATAAATCTATTTCTTCGCCTCTTTGCCAATAAATCTGAATTCTCGCGGAGAATGGCCGGATAGATGAGATTACAATGAGCAGTACATATGACTTGATTAAGGTGTGAATAATCAGGAATGCTGCCTTTTTTTTTACCATAAAAACCCGAACTAAAGAATTTGTCTCTCTTAGTTACCGAGAGGCTAGAAGTATACCTTTGCTTGACAGAAAGAGAATGCGTGCTCGTTTGATCTTGATCCTTGTGAAGGGAAAGGGAGACTGGACTTGATCTACAGGGCCCTCCTAATAATATCCATAAATGACTTGTTTTTGTTAATAGATGCACATTACCGTATGTAAATTCAGGCGCATGATCGACATCGGTACTCCAGTGCATTTCCCCGTCTGAGTCGGAATAAATATATTTTTGAACCTTCTCTTTAAAATTCAAAATGGACGTTCCCGCACGAATCTCAGCAATCACTTGCTCTGATTCTACATATTGATCATTTTGAACTAAAAGAAAACTTTTGGATGGAATAATCACATTATGTAGAATATCTTCACTCTCAATAGTTACATACAAGTCTATAGAACATAGAAAGGCAGGATGACCGTGACGTGTACGTGTCGGATGAACCAAATCCTCATTAAATTTTATTTTTCCATTAGAGGGCGCTCTCACATGTTCTGCAGTACCTCCTGTGAATACTCCGCCGGTATGAAAAGTTCTTAATGTTAATTGAGTACCCGGTTCTCCAATCGATTGGCCTGCAATAATACCTACAGCCTCCCCCAACTCAACCAGGTCCCCATGAGTGGGACTCCGCCCATAGCATAATCGACAGATCCAAGATGTACTCCTACAGGTAAAGGGAGTTCGAATAGATATTGGTTGTACTCGAAAGGTTATGAATCGATTTACAAGTTCAATCCCGATGTCTTGCTTTTGAGTGGCAATACAACGCGGACCCATATATA